TCCAACCTTTCCCTTTAAGGAATTTAATTGGTTAGCATAATATCTAATAAATAGAAAATCGAATAGTAGATAATCTGTTATGAAAGAAAGAAAACATTCTTTGAAGAATCAAGATTCGTAACCAATCCTTGCCTTATTTGTTGGATTAGGTCTAACTTTCTTGACTAAACTGCAAGAGTGGAACTTTACGAGATGAAATAGGGAAAGACAGAAGATAAAACTTAAAAGGATAATTGAAGTGACTCGTCTTCGAATCAACTTTGGTTGGGGGTTCGAAAAAGGAATAAAAATAAAGTAAATTCAAGGAGGAACTTTCCTTTTTTTAAGGGGCCCCTCGGGGGGTCGTGTAATGCTTTTCTTCTCCTCTTATTCCATATGGAATACAATCAGTTAAAATAAGAAGGAATAGGGGAATATTCGACCGTTTCAATTCTTTATTTATCTTTTATTCCAAAATTCTCCCGAAAATCCAATTTCATTTTTCAATGGGGTTAGATGATCTAGTTCTTAATATTATTACTTTACTCAACTGACAGATTCCACAACAAATCTCTTGATTCGGAATTAGGGACTCATGTCGCATCTGATGAATCGATTCTCTTTTACACTTCTGTATCTCACTCGATCTTGTTTTTTAGTATTATCTAAAATAACCGATGAATTCTGAATTTTCCATAACTTAGGTAAGTGCTTTACCAACATATGTAGTGTAGTAAAAAAATAAATGGAATTTAACCCTTTCATGCTTACTATAACTAGTTATTTCGGTTTTCTACTGGCTGCTTTAACTATAACCCCAGCTCTTTTTATTGGTTTGAACAAGATACGTCTTATTTGAAATGAATTGAATGAATAAGTCAGAAAAGAAAAATCTTTCTTTTGGATTCCTGGTATTCTACGACTCTTTTCCACACTAATTACCAATTCTTTTCTTGGTCATTGAGATTCGTGGATAATTTAGACTACTATTTAGGGATAGATCGTACCTCTTTTTTTTTATCCCCTCGAACAAATCGAAATGATTGAAGTTTTTCTATTTGGAATCGTCTTAGGCCTAATTCCTATTACTTTAGCGGGATTATTCGTGACTGCGTATTTGCAATACAGGCGTGGGGATCAGTTGGATCTTTGATTGAGTAATATTTCTTTTTTGATTGACCTCCTCCAGACCAGAGAGGAGGTCAAATTGGAGTTGCAATTCAACTTTGTTTTGTTAAGTTATTTTACTCTGCTTCGACATAAGATAGATGGAATCACGCTCTGTAGGATTTGAACCTACGACATCGGGTTTTGGAGACCCGCGTTCTACCGAACTGAACTAAGAGCGCTTTCATTCAAAAAGAAAACCCTTTTCTACTCCTAACGTGTCTCACGTACGTATAGTATCCACAAATTCAAGTTATACCCACTTTAATTGATCTCCTCGCTACTGCCCATAAAGAAGAAAGAAGTAATAGGTAGGGATGACAGGATTTGAACCTGTGACATTTTGTACCCAAAACAAACGCGCTACCAAGCTGCGCTACATCCCTTTTCCAAATTGTTGTACAATGGCATTGTACACAATTCCTGTCTTGTTTTCCACATCGTAATTTTCTTCTCTTTCTCTATCTATATAGAACCTTCTTGTCATTTCTTCTTTTTGGTCTCATATAATCAAGTCAAGGAATGGTATACATCTAAAATCGAATCTAATTTCACCTATAAAAGAAAGATTACTATTCCTTGGTAATGTATAGGAAGAAGAGGTCATCTTTTTCTTTTTTAGGGATAGGAAAATCTCGTCTATACGGTTCATTCTATATAGAATATTGATTTTGTTTTTTTAGTTAGGAATTTCGCATAAACAAAAGAAATACAAAAGATCTTGGGCAAGAGTATCTGATCATATATGTATTCCAATAAGGAAGGAGGATTTTCAATGCGGGATATAAAAACATATCTCTCTGTAGCACCCGTGCTAAGTACTCTATGGTTTGGGGCTTTAGCAGGTTTATTGATAGAAATTAATCGTTTATTCCCAGATGCTTTGTCATTCCCTTTTTTTTAATTCTAGTTATTACTATGCGAGGAATTCTTCGTGACATGACGAAAATTTTCCCTTTTTCAATCCTTTTTTTTTTAGTATAGGAAGGAAAAAGAAAGAAAAGATGGATTGGGTTGAACCTCAGAGTCATGAAAAATTCGGTAAATCCCATTTTGGAAAACAGAAATTCAATTAAAAGCGGTATCCAAGCTAAGTCAGGCCTCAGAAATCAGAGCATAGAAAGAGGCTGGGCTGGCTACTTAAATGAAAGGATTTCGAAGCAAAATCCTTGCTAATTCGACAAGGATTGTATTCTTTAATTATTTCTCCATTTTTTATTACTTAATTTAAGAATTTCCAAAATTTTTTATTCTAATGGATTTTATTCTTCTTCTTCGGATTCAAAATAGAAGAATAAAAGAATAAGTAGAAGAATTAAGTTAAGTCAATCCAAAAAAGAAAGGAGGTTCATGGCCAAGGGGAAAGATGTTAGAATCAGACTTATTTTGGAATGTATCAGTTGTGTTCGAAAAGGTGCCAATAAGGAATCGACGGGGATTTCTAGATATAGTACTCAAAAGAATCGCCACAATACACCTGGACAATTAGAATTCAAAAAATTTTGTCGTTATTGTCGCAAGCATACGACTCATGGCGAAATAAAAAAATAGGAGCATCGTGTGTTCGATCTTTCCAAAGAACAGATTTAATATATAGAACATAGATAGAATACAAAATACAAATCAACTCATTTGATTTCAGGTAGATATTATTTCATATGTATAGAGGGTATTCATATACTATATATGAATCAAATAATATATGGACCAAAGAAAGACTACTTCTTCTGGATCCAAAATTAATAAAATAAAGAAATCCATTTTTTTTCCAATTTTTTAATAAAGAATAAATCATGTATACATCTAAACAACCTTTTCATAAATCTAAGCAACCCTTTCGTAAATCCAAGCAAACTTTTCAAAAATCCAAGCAAACTTTTCGTAAGTCCAAGCAAACTTTTCGTAAATCCAAACAACCTTTTCGTAAATCCAAACAACCTTTTCGTAGGCGTCCTCGGATTGGCCCGGGGGATCCAATTGATTATAGAAACATGAGTTTAATTAATCGATTTATTAGTGAACAAGGAAAAATATTATCGAGACGAATAAATAGATTAACCTTGAAACAACAACGATTAATTACTCTTGCTATAAAACAGGCTCGTATTTTATCTTTCTTACCATTTCGTAACTATGAGAATGAGAAGCAATTTCAAGCCCAGTCAATTTCAATAATTACTGGTCCTAGACCCAGAAAAAATAGACATATTCCTCAATTAACGCAAAAGTTCAATTCCAATCGAAACTTAAGAAACTCCAACCAGAATTTAAGAAACAACAATCGGAACTTAAGTTCCGATTGTTGATGTTTTATTCGAAAGGGCCAGACCTATATATAAGGAAAGTAATCCAGTTTTGATTCTTGTGTTTGTTATAAGAAAGAAAAATGGGGAAGAATAAATAGTTTTTTTATTTATTGCAACATGCTCGTTGATTCTTACCACTTAATCTTAATTTATTGTATCTTCCCGGAGTTCCCTCTCCGGGAATTCGGTTTTAATTATTCCTGTATATTACTTTTTTATCCATTTAATTGATGATCTTTATTTTATTGGAAATCGTGTAAAGATTATTTGGATTTGATACAGCTACTTGTGCAAGCATTTTACGATTAAGAATCAATTCCTTCTTGTACAGATTGTGTATTAATTTACTATAACTATTGAATACTTTATATATCCGCGTTGCTGCGTTTATCCGAGTGATCCACAAACGACGAAAATCCCTCTTTTGCCTGCCTCTATCTCGATGAGAGGAAACAAAAGCTCTTCTTACTTGTTGAGTAATCATTCGATTAAGTCTTAAATGAGCCCCTCTAAAGTTTGAGGCAAATGAACGCATTTTTGTTCGTCGTCTCCGAGCTATATATCCTCGCGGAACTCTGGTCATTGAATCAAATTAACCTTAATGAATAACTAATGATTTCTCTTCTTTTAGCCATCCTTTTTCCCATTAATAACAAAACGAATTATTCCGATATATAAAATATTAATTCCAATGGCTTTTGCTACTGTAACCTTCCCAACCACGATTTTTTATTCTATTCCCTTCAGTTATTTCGCATAGAAATAACAAATTCTAACGATACTCAAAAAAATAGTGGGTTCCATCGTTTCTATGGTTCCCTTTTAAACGGTGAGGCCCTCTCTATACACCGGAGCCCTTTCTTTCATTTCATCAAAAGGTATTGTGAACTTGTATAGTTCACATTCTTTGGCTCTACCTATCCATTATAGAGTAAATAGCTCTTTTCACAATAAGAGTTATCCATACAGTGACGGCATTTAATTATGAAAGTTGGCTAAGTAGCTGACCCTGTTAGTCCGTTCTTTTAAGATAAAGGAGCATAAGCCTTTTTCTTTTTATTACTATTTCCTCCGCTTAATGGATAACCATTCTCTACCAATGGGGGAATTGCTTCTTATTTCCAATTTAGATGATTGGATTTGCACCAAAGGAAACCAGAAATTCCATATTACCATAGAAATCTAGGATAGAGCTTCTCTATCCTATTCATTGGTACCGATCATGGATACTTCCAAAATTGTCTTATTTGTTTGAACTCATGATCTGAACGAGTCACACATACACCCTAGCACATGTTCCTCGACGCTGAGGACATCCCTTAAGCGCGGCCGATTTTCTAGCATTTCGTATTGGCTGTCTTGCGTTTCTAATAAGTTGTTTAACCGTTGGCATGTCGTATGTATATAGAAAAAAAGGATTGGTTTAGATCGATCTTAACCTGATGATTGATCATCATGAAGTATTTCTATTTTCTATTAAATCGCAGAAAACCTGAATTTAGGTTTGAAATAAATTTACAAGAAATGCGACCACTACCAATCCTTAAACATTTCTGGAAACCACACTGGATCAGTATCGCAGTGCTCGTCAATCATTTCATCCCCTACAATATCGACAAGTCCATAAGCTTTGGCTTCGTCTGCTGACATAAAAACATCCCTTTCCATGTCTTCGGATACAACCCAAAAAGGCTTGCCTGTTCTTAGTGCATAAACCCTTGTGATCATTTCGCGAACTTTGTGTAACTCCTCCACTTCTAGGAAAAATTCTGGTGTCCTTGCCCGATAATAAGCACTAGCAGGTTGGTGAAGCATAATCCTCGCGTGAGGGAATGCTATACGCTTGGTGGGTTCTCCTCCAAGCAGAATGAAGGATGCCATGGACGCAGCTATTCCGAGGCATATTGTATATATATCTGGTGTCACCGTTTGCATCGTATCAAAAATTGCCATTCCTGAGATTAGCCACCCGCCTGGGGAGTTTATAAACAAAAAAATATCGCTAATTCCATCTTCTATACTGAGATATACCATGAGACCTGTAATATGATTCGTGATCTCGCAACGAATCTCTTGACCTAAAAAAAGTGTCCTTTCTCGATACATAACATTGTATAAGTCAACCCAAGTCGCTTCTTCATCTCCGGGAATCCGGTAAGGTACTTTTGGAACACCAATGGGCATATTAGATTAATATTATTAAATTTAAGTAAGAAAACTATACTTTAATATGGAAACGTAAGAATGGAAGAGAAAGAAAGAATCCGCAGTTTATTGTCTTTTTTTTTTTCTTATTCTATATGAATACTATGGATTCTATTAATACGTAGATTGAAATAATACATAGATTGAAAGGTTATATCTATAAGGAAGGTAAGACAGATTGAATAAAGAAAAAAGAATCGGTGATTGGAATGATAAACAAAGAGGGATAGGGATCTATTCTTCGTTTTTTTTCCAAATAGGCCAAGCTACCCATTGCATATTGGCACTTATCGAGTATAGAATAGATCTGCTTCTCTTTCTTCTTACGAACAGAATTGGCTTCTTATTTTTAATGGAATGAAATAAATATTCACGCTTTCTGACACAGAATCCCCTAAAGGGGTTAGGTACATAGGATATGGATAGTCTTTTCCAATGCGATAAAATAAAGCGACATCGTGTCTATTTTTCTTTGCTAAAGGGGTATTTCCATGGGTTTGCCTTGGTATCGTGTTCATACTGTTGTATTGAATGATCCGGGTCGATTGCTTTCGGTGCATATAATGCACACAGCTCTAGTTTCTGGTTGGGCCGGCTCGATGGCTTTATACGAATTAGCGGTTTTTGATCCCTCTGATCCTGTTCTGGATCCAATGTGGAGACAAGGTATGTTCGTCATTCCCTTCATGACTCGTTTAGGAATAACCAATTCGTGGGGTGGTTGGAGTATTTCAGGAGGAACTGTAACGAATCCGGGTATTTGGAGTTATGAAGGTGTGGCAGGTGCGCATATTGTGTTTTCTGGCTTGTGTTTCTTGGCAGCTATCTGGCATTGGGTATATTGGGACCTAGAAATATTCTGTGATGAGCGGACGGGAAAACCCTCTTTGGATTTGCCCAAGATTTTTGGAATTCATTTATTTCTTGCAGGGGTGGCTTGCTTTGGCTTTGGCGCATTTCATGTAACGGGTTTGTATGGTCCTGGGATATGGGTGTCCGATCCTTATGGACTAACTGGAAAAGTACAAGCTGTAAATCCAGCGTGGGGTGTAGAAGGTTTTGATCCTTTTGTTCCGGGGGGAATAGCTTCTCATCATATTGCTGCGGGTACATTGGGCATATTAGCGGGCCTATTCCATCTTAGTGTCCGTCCGCCTCAACGTCTATACAAAGGATTACGTATGGGCAATATTGAAACTGTACTTTCCAGTAGTATCGCTGCTGTTTTTTTTGCAGCTTTCATAGTTGCCGGAACTATGTGGTATGGGTCAGCAACTACCCCAATCGAATTATTTGGGCCTACTCGTTATCAGTGGGATCAGGGATACTTTCAGCAAGAAATATATCGAAGAGTTAGCGATGGGTTAGCCGAAAATCTTAGTTTATCAGAAGCTTGGTCTAAAATTCCCGAAAAATTAGCCTTTTATGATTATATTGGTAATAATCCGGCAAAGGGGGGATTATTCAGAGCAGGCTCAATGGACAATGGGGATGGAATAGCTGTTGGATGGTTAGGACATCCCGTCTTTAGAGATAAAGAAGGGCGCGAGCTTTTTGTACGCCGTATGCCTACTTTTTTTGAAACATTTCCGGTTGTTTTGGTAGATGAAGAGGGAATTGTGAGAGCGGACGTTCCTTTTAGAAGAGCAGAATCCAAATATAGTGTTGAACAAGTAGGCGTAACGGTGGAGTTCTATGGTGGCGAACTTAATGGAGTAAGTTATTCTGATCCTGCTACTGTAAAAAAATATGCGAGGCGTTCCCAATTAGGGGAAATTTTTGAATTAGATCGGGCTACTCTGAAATCGGATGGTGTTTTTCGCAGCAGTCCAAGGGGTTGGTTCACTTTTGGTCATGCTACCTTTGCTTTGCTCTTCTTTTTCGGACACATTTGGCATGGCGCTAGAACCTTGTTCCGAGATGTTTTTGCTGGTATTGATCCAGACTTGGATGCTCAAGTGGAATTTGGAACATTCCAAAAAGTTGGAGATCCAACTACAAGGAGACAGGCAGTCTGATACCACATTGCTATGGTATCTTTCATCTCTCTTTTTTGATTTGACATGGGAAACATCTCCCATCCTTTCTTTGACTCTTTTTCTTTCTTTATATGGGAAATGATCCCAAATGACAAATGAATAGGTGTGGAAGTTATAATTGTAAATAAACCACGATCGAATCTATGGAAGCATTGGTTTATACGTTCCTTTTAGTTTCGACTTTAGGGATAATTTTTTTCGCTATCTTCTTCCGAGAACCACCTAAGGTTCCGACTAAAAAAATGAAATAATTTCATTGAAGTAAGAAGTCTCCCCATCTGGGAGACTTCTTACTTCAATTAGTCCCCGTGTTCTTCGAATGGATCTCTTAATTGTTGAGAGGGTTGCCCAAACGCGGTATATAAGGCATACCCAGTAAAGCTTACAAGTAAACCAGATATGGAGATGGCGACTAAAGTTGCTGTTTCCATTTTTATAGAATTTCAAGATTACAATGGATCTACGAAAAGATCGTGTATTTACAACTACAACGGAATAGTATACAAAGTCAACACCAATGATTAAATAGAATTTATGGCTACACAAACCGTTGAAGATAGTTCTAGACCTGGGCCAAGACGAACTCGCGCAGGTAGTTTATTGAAACCCTTGAATTCGGAATATGGGAAAGTAGCTCCGGGTTGGGGGACTACTCCTTTTATGGGGGTCGCAATGGCTTTATTCGCGATATTCCTATCTATCATTTTAGAAATTTATAATTCTTCTGTTTTACTGGACGGAATTTTAATGAATTAGGTTTCTACTAACTAAAACTACGAAGTCATAGTTTTTCCATCCAAAAAAGCCTTTCTACTTTAAGCTCTACATTTCTAGACATTCTGGTAGTTCGACCGTGGAATTTTTTTGTTTCGGTATCTCTGGAATATGAGTGTGTGACTTGTTAGAATTGATCCTATTGATAATACATAGAAAGGGCCTGTTATCTCTATCAAGATGATTCTAATTCGTCGGATATTTATTATTTATTCTAGTATCTGGAACACGAAATAGATAGAGTGGATCAAGAAAAAAAAATGGAACTATGATTCATACTCACTATTCAGACCTCGCAACCAGACTGAAAAAAATTCAAGTAGTTTTTAATAAAAAAAGAAAATGTCTTCCTTCCAAATTTGTTTGCCCAAAAGACAACTTTTTTTTTCTCTTGATTTTGTCGAGTTATTACACCGATTCAATAAATGATCATCAAGCGGTTCTTATTCGAAGAACCCTTGCCTTTTGTTTAGCTTGAGACTCAATCATCGTGGCTCTAGTATGAATCTAAGGTTTTAATTGAACTGATTCATAGGATCGCAACAAGATAATTTCTATCAGAAAACTACTAGAATTTTTGCTTTATTTATTTACTAGTAAAACAAAACAAGAGTAAATCCGCATTACGCAAAAAAAAAAAAAGAAATCCAAAATAGGGAAGAGAAAAGTCAAGAGGCCTCTAATGACCAACATAAGGCAAAGAAAGGAAGACAGATGAGCCAACTTGAGATTTTTTGGCATTATCATCACAAAGAATAAATTCTGGATTTTTCTTATTTCATATCTTCAAGGCAAATCGACCCAATCCAGTGGCTGATGAAGTTTTGAACCCTTTTTTTTCTAATATCCGTTGAAAATTTGTGTGTTTCTGCTTGAGCCGTACGAGATGAAATTTTCATATACGGTTCTCGGAGGGGGACTCGGGTTAGTTACCTATCTCAATAAAGTATATGATTGGTTTGAGGAACGTCTTGAGATTCAGGCAATTGCGGATGATATAACTAGTAAATATGTTCCTCCTCATGTCAACATATTTTATTGTTTAGGGGGAATTACACTTACTTGTTTTCTAGTACAAGTCGCTACAGGTTTTGCTATGACTTTTTACTACCGCCCAACCGTTACAGAGGCTTTTTCCTCGGTTCAATACATAATGACCGAGGCCAACTTTGGTTGGTTAATCCGATCAGTTCATCGATGGTCAGCAAGTATGATGGTTCTAATGATGATCCTGCACGTATTTCGTGTGTATCTCACAGGTGGATTTAAAAAACCCCGCGAATTAACTTGGGTCACAGGTGTGGTTTTGGCTGTATTGACTGCATCGTTTGGTGTAACTGGTTATTCTTTGCCTTGGGATCAAATTGGTTATTGGGCAGTCAAAATTGTGACAGGTGTACCTGAAGCGATTCCGGTAATAGGATCGCCTTTAGTGGAGTTATTGCGTGGAAGTGCTAGTGTGGGCCAATCCACTTTGACTCGTTTTTATAGTTTACATACTTTTGTACTGCCTCTGCTTACCGCCGTATTTATGTTAATGCACTTTCCAATGATACGTAAGCAAGGTATTTCGGGTCCTTTATAGGGAAGGCATATCATAGAGAAAGATAATTCTAATTCTCATATATCATATCGGGTAGGTTGTGGTATTTCATTGCTACAAACATGGGTTATTGTAAAATAAGACATGTCATTTGGATACTTTTCTTCAACTCCGAAGTATTTTGATACAAATAGTTGAAGTTAATTTTACGAAAGAAAATAAGGCGGATTATGGGAGTGTGTGACTTGAATTATTGATTTGGCCATGCAGATAAAGAATTGGATCTGCCACATTAGAATTCACAACCAAAGGTGTCTCCGCATCCAATCAACACGTAAGTCCCCTATCTAGGAAGGATAGGCTGGTTCACTTGAGGAGAATATTTTCTATGATCATACCCCGACCATGTCATCCATGAACAGGCTCCGTAAGATCCCATAGAGTAGAAATGGAATAAGTCATATCACATGATCTAATTCTCTATTTATTACACTTACTTTTTTATTATAGTATGGAAATGCATTCATTTTCTTTGCATCGATTGCGATCCGCAATACTATCGGAGTAAAAGAAGGTATCTAAGGAAGAACGTAGGCTAGACTTTTGGATTTTTTATTAGTAACAAGTAAATACTTTGTTTGGACGTAAGAAATTTGCGATATTGAGGGGATAAACACCAACTAATCAAGAGACATGAGACAATCCACAAAGCAATTGATCATGATCAAATTTGCAAGCCCACTTGGATATTGAGCATTTACCCATAAGAATAGGATTCTTTTCAATGAGTAGTTGTAGGTGCAACTTCGGAAAAGAGAATCTGATAAAGCTTTTCTTACCTAGAGTCATTGAGTCATTATATACCTTATTCTATTATGGATCTTCCACGGTCTTTTTTCTTTCATTCTTGCTCGAGCCGGATGATGAAAAATTCTCATGTCCGGTTCCTTTGGGGGATGGATCCTAAAGAATTCACCTATCCCAATAACAAAGAAACCTGACTTAAATGATCCTGTATTAAGAGCAAAATTAGCTAAAGGGATGGGACATAATTATTACGGGGAACCCGCGTGGCCCAACGATCTTTTATATATTTTTCCAGTAGTAATTCTAGGTACTATTGCATGTAATGTAGGTTTAGCAGTTCTTGAGCCGTCAATGATTGGTGAACCGGCGGATCCGTTTGCAACTCCTCTGGAAATATTACCCGAGTGGTACTTCTTTCCCGTGTTTCAAATACTCCGTACAGTACCCAATAAGTTATTGGGCGTTCTCTTAATGGTTTCTGTGCCAACGGGCTTATTGACAGTACCCTTTCTAGAGAATGTCAATAAATTCCAAAATCCATTTCGTCGCCCAGTAGCTACGACAGTCTTTTTAATCGGTACTGCGGTAGCTCTTTGGTTAGGTATTGGAGCAACATTACCCATTGAAAAATCCTTAACTTTAGGTCTTTTTTAGGGATTTTTCAGGTTGATTCATTCAACCGTGAAGTACCGTGCATAGGTATCTAGGAAATAGTTACTTCCAAGTGAATCTTCCCTAGATACCTAAAATCCATTTTATTATGATCCATTTCGCGAAAATATAGATTGTGCCAAAGATGCAAAATTGTTTTCTTTTTTTTTATTCTAACTCGAAAAGGAAGAAGAGGAAAAAATTGCAATGGATTTAAAACGAGAACTTATTCTTAGGTAAATCAATTGGGAGATGCTTCTCTAGAGTGTCCCATATCTGTTTTCCATCTTCCATACGAAAACTGTCAATTCTCATAAGATCTTCTTCAGTCTTACTCAAAAGGTCCAATAGTGTATGTATATTGGCCCTTTTGAGACAATTATACGTTCTAGAAGGCAATTCTAATTGATCAATAAAAATACAATTCAATGGAATTCCTTTTTTGTTTTTCTTTAGATTAGTTAATTTTTTTTGAAAGGTTAAAAGGGGTGGAGTAAACCTGTTTTTATTTTCTTCGAAACTAGTGCCCTCTTCCTCCGCGTGTAGAAAAGGAAGAAATAAATCAATCAAATTACGAGAAGCCTCATAAAGCGCTTCCTTAGGGGTTAAACTTCCATTCGTCCATATTTCTAGAAAAAGTATCTCGTGTTTTTCATTTCCATTCCCACAATAAAAAATACTATAATTCACATTTCGAACAGGCATGGATACAGCATCTATGGGATAACTTCCATCTTGAGAGTTCTTTCTGAGTTCCGTGTGATATCCGCGATCTCTCTTGATCTGTAACTCAATACAGAAATCAATGGGCTCTGTCAAGTTAGCTATAGGTTGTGCCATATCAACGATCTCTACGGAAGGGGGTAAGATGATATCTTGAGCAGTTATGTATCTAGGACCTTTGACACAAATTGATGCGTCTCTAACTCCATAGAGATTACTTCTCAATACAATTTCTTTCAAATTTAGTAAAATTTCTTGTACGGATTCTTCAATACCTGCTATTGTAGAATATTCGTGTGGCACGCTCCCAAATTTTGCACGTGTGATACATGTTCCTTCTATTTCTCCAAGTAAAGCTCTTCGCAAGGCAATACCGACGGTATCCGCTTGACCTTTTCTAAGCGGGGACAAAATGAAACGACCATAATAAAGACGCTTACTATCTACTCTTGATTCAACACACTTCCACTGTAGTGTTTGAGTGGATCCTGCTACCTCCTCTCGAACCATAATAGACTAGTATTATTATTTGATCATTGAATCGTTTATTTCTCTTGAAAGCGGTTTAATTCTTTTACAGACGTCTTTTTTTAGGAGGTCGACATCCATTATGCGGCATAGGTGTTACATCGCGTATACAACTTAATCGTACACCACTTTTAGCAATGGCTCGTAATGCGGCATCTCTTCCACTACCAGCACCCTTTACCATAACTTCTGCTCGTTGCAAACCCACTGTACGAATAGCATCTACTGCTGTTCTTTGACCAGCATAGGGTGATGCTTTTCTTGAGCTTTTGAATCCACAAGTACCCGCGGAGGACCAGAAAACCACCCGACCCTGCGGGTCTGTAACAGTTATAATGGTATTGTTGAAACTAGCTTGAACATGAATAACTCCTTTTGTTATTCTACGTGCACTCTTCCGTAAACTAAAACGCGCATTCCTACGCAAACCAATACGCACTTTCCTACGTGAACCAATTTTTGGTATAGCTTTTGTCATATTTTATTATCTCATAAATATGAGTTAGAAATAACAAAAAGAAAAAAAGATACAAAGATATCCGTTTCAGGGTAAAATATATCCTTTACTTTAATTATTTTATTTGGAATTTGGACATTTCCGCGGGTACTTTTTTTACTTTTTAGAAAGTAAAGTTCTTTTTCGAAAGATTACCCCTGTCTTTGTTTATGCTTCGGGTTGGAACAAATGACTCTAATTCGTCCACGCCTACGAATCAGTCGACATTTTGTACAAATTTTACGAACAGAAGCTCTTATTTTCATATTTCCGTATTCCTTTCTTAAACTATGAATCTAATCTTTGGAAAAAATAAGTCTCTTCGCTTGAATTTTGGAACTTTGAATTTATTACCCTAGAAAAAAAAAGAAAAACCTAATTCTTTGAATCTTTGGTATCCTTCAAATCTTCGGTATCCTTCAAATCTTCGGTATCCTTCGAGTCTTCGGTACGCTTCGAATCCTTATGGGGAAGTCTATAAATTATACGTCCCTTGCTTGAATCATAACGACTTACTTCAATTTTGACCCTATCCCCCATCAGTATTCGTATAGAACTAGACCGGATCTTTCCTGAAATATAGCCCAGAATGATGGTGTCATTCTCTAGGCGAACGCGGAACATTCCGTTGGGTAGGGCTTCCGTAACTAAACCTTCGAAAGTGACTTTTGCTTCTCTCGGGTTTTTTTTTTCTCTCCTATTTTTTTTTTCTGTCATATTTTTTTTTCTCCTATTTTTCTATTTTGATTTTCAAATAAAAAAAAACGTTGTATTTTTATTTGAAAAATAGGAAGTTCGAGATAGAATTCGGGTACTATAGGAGGGGCGATTACCATATATAACATAAGACTTCTCCCCCAATTCTGTTTAGTCGAGCTTCTCGATCTGTCATTATACCTCGAGAAGTAGAAAGAATAGCAATTCCCATTCCGCCCAAAACTTTAGGAATTCCTTGATAGTTGGCATAAATTCGTAAGCCGGGTCGGCTGATACGCTTTAAAAAGGTTCTAGTTCTATATATTCCTTTTCTAGTCTTTCTCTTTTGATGTCGCAAAGTTGAAACCAAGAAATATCTGTTACTTTCCTGATGTTTCCGAACACTTTCAATAAAACCCTCTCGTAGAAGTATTTTAACAATGTTTTCGGTAATATTTGTAGATACTACTCGAACTGTTCCTTTTTTATTCATGTCCGCGTTTCTTATAGAGGTTAGTAAATCAGCAATAGTGTCCTTGCCCATAAGACTCTAATTCTAGGTTCCTCCTAATTTTTCTATAATCAACATGTTTTCTTTTTTTTTTTATTTTGGATTTTAAAGCATATACGTGAAACACAATCTACTAATTTTTTCTTTGATCTATATCTTGCCTACTAGTATTTATAATACTTCAGGAGCTAATGAAACTATTTTAGTAAAATTCAACTCTCTCAATTCCTCGGCGATCGCGCCAAAAACTCGAGTTCCTTTTGGATTTCCTTTTTGATCAATGATAACCGCTGCATTGTCATCATAGCGTATTATTATACCGTCTTCGCATTTGAACTCTTTACATGTACGTACAATTACAGCTCGAATTACTTCGGATCTTTCTAGAGGCATTTGGGGCACTGCGTCTTTGATTACAGCAACAATAACATCACCAATACGAGCATATCGCTGATTACTAGCAGCTCCTATGACTCGAATACACATCAATTTTCGAGCTCCACTGTTATCTGCTACATTTAAAAGGGTCTGAGGTTGAATCATATTATTTTGATTTCAATTTGTTATTTCAATGCAAAAGGATGAAAGAAATATTGTCTTTCCAGAAAGAAAAACCTGGTTTTTTTATCTTCAATACTCCTTTTTTTGGGTTCTATATCTCTATCTCTAATCGAAGAAATTGACTTCGTATGGGCATTTTACTGGCAGCTATGGAGATAGCTGCTCTAGCTACAGTTTCGGATACTCCGCCCATTTCATAAAGTATTCGACCTGGTTTAACAACGGCTACCCAATATTCGGGGGATCCCTTTCCTGAGCCCATACGTGTTTCCGTGGGTCTTAGTGTAACCGGTTTGTCGGGAAATATACGTACCCATAGTTTTCCACCACGACGTGCATATCGTGTCATTGCTCTTCGTCCTGCTTCTATCTGTCTCGACGTGATCCAAGCGGGTTCAAGTGCTTGAAGAGCATATCTACCAAAACAAATACGATTGCCTCGGCAGGATTTTCCCTTCATTCTTCCTCTATGTTGTTTACGAAATCTGGTTCTTTTGGGGTTATAGTCGATGGTTCTTTCTTAGTTCCATCTCTACTGCAAAACTGGACATGAGAGTTTCTTCTCATCCAGCTCCTCGCGAATGAAATGAGAAAGCGTGCAAATTTCTCTAATTCCATAATATTTTGGAATATTATGGATAGATGCACATTAATAGATAATAGAAAAAGTTAGGGTTTTTTTAATATTGAATATTGAATTTGTTAAAATAGATAAATATATAGTCAAGAAAGAAGATCTAGAATATATCTAGATGTGTGTGTCTATTTATCTATATTCTATATTTATGGATAATGTAATCTTTCTTAACAAAAAATCTCCTTATTTTTACTCTTATTGAATCGCGGTAAAGTATTCTAATTCAATAAATATTTCGCGGGCGAATATTTACTCTTTCCTGTCTTATTTGTTAATTTATATTATAACCTTACCAAATAAGGCAATTTTTTTGGTTTGTTCCGCCATCCCACCCAATGAAGTATTAGGATTCTTTTCAATAAAATCCTATGCAGTCATAGGTTCTGTCGTTCCCACTACTTCTCCTTTAATGGTTAGGTCTGAATCCCACAATGGAGCTTCCAAAAAATTTCTTTCCGAGTCAATTTTCTCAGTTTTATTAACCCGGGCCGCTCTTTATTATTGTTTTAAATTTGTATTTCTTGTTTCAAGTTACGATTTCGAATTCTCTGTTATTTTTATTATATTGATGCTTTATCACATTGCCTTTTATGATGTAACTCATAGACCATACATATTGGAATCCTATATCTTTCTTATTCCTATTCTTTCCTTCTATCATCCCTCCTTTTATCCACATCCCTTTAGTTTTGCTTCACAACCTAGAATCCATTTTCTTTTTTAGAGAAAAAATTGCAGTTGCTACAACTATATGATAGATCTACTCATTTATGATAGATGTATCATATAGTGACTGTTTCTTAGTTAGGATCTCGACAATACGAAGCAATAGGTTGGTTATTAGTTAATTTTCTATAATTACTAAGTTTTTTTCTTTTTCTATTTATAGTAGGGTTCAGTCAATTTTTTTGAATCTCCATTTTCGACTCTAAAGAAAAAACTAACGAGTCACACACTAAGCATAGCAATTATATTAAAAGATTTATCAATTTTCATTAAATCTTATAGAAAGAGGTAGAATTTCTTCTTCTTTTTCAGGGATTTCAGGAAAAATAAGGCTCTTGTCATTTTTTATTCTATCACTGAACAGAATGGGAAGACAAGGCTAGTTATTCTTCGTCTACGAATATCCAAATTTTTACACCTAATACTCCATAGATAGTTCGAATTGGATAGCAGCAATAATCAATTTTAGCGCGAATTGTTTGGAGGGGAAGTCTACCCTTTTTGATGCATTCGGCACGTGCAATTTCTTTCCCTGCGAGACGACCTGCAATTTTGACTTTTACTCCCCTTATATCTGCTTTTTTAGTTAATTCAATGGCTTTTTTCATTGCCTTTCGGAATGAAACTCTATTTTTTAATTGGAAAGCTATATATTCTGCAAGAATGTTAGGTTGTCTATAAGGTTCTTTAACTTTTTCAATAGCAATATTAAGTCTCTGGTTTACAGAATTAACTTCCTTTTGTAGATCTTTCTCTAATTCTTCGATTGCTCCTTTTTTCTTTAATAAATTGGGGAATCCAATATGGATTATGACGTGGATCGTATCGATTTCTTTTTGAATTTCTATATGTGTAATTACTTCGGAACTTGAGCCTGAGTCCATTTTTCTATTATGTGTAATTACTTCGGAACTTGAGTCTGATTCTATTTTTCTATTCGAGCCTTTTTTCCTATTCTTTTGTATATAGTTCTTGATACAATTCCGTATTTTTTTATCTTCCTGTAGACCTTCAGAATAATTTTTTGGTTGTGCGAACCAAAAGGAATGGTGATTTTGGGTTGTACCAAGTCTGAAACCGAGTGGATTTATTTTTTGTCCCATATTTTTCTATTCTATTTTTTTTTTACTGGGAATCGAAATCTTAGATGGATCTAAAGATTATTTAGATTTCTTTACTATATTTAGTACAATTGTTATATGACACATGGTTTTTTTTATGGGAGAACTACGTCCTCGAGCTCGAGGTCTGAATTTTTTCATAATAGTACTCCTACTGACTTCGGCTTTAGTGATGAATAAATTCGCTTTGTCGAAATCCCTATAATGAGTAGCATTTGCTGCTGCCGAATAAACCAACTTTAGGATGGGATAAGATGCTTGATAAGGCATGAGGTTCAGTATCATAACAGTTTCTTCGTAGTAACGCCAGCGAATCTCATCAAGAACTCTTTGTGCTTTGAAAACAGACATATGGATGCGTTTTTGTGCTTTGAAAACCCGTTCGAACTTAAGTAGACGATCGGTTGGAACTTTCCTTGCGAGTTTCCTTAGCCCACTCTTCTTCTTCTTTATTCTAGGGGTATACTTTACCAGTTTGAAACTTGTCATAAATAAGGTTATTCCCCGCCTACCTTTGTTTGTTTTTTTTTTTATTTTGAATCTTTCTATTCTGAATTCAGTTAACGACGAGATTTAGTATCTTTTCTTGCACTTTCATAACTCGTGAAATGCCGAGTAGGCACGAATTCCCCCAATTTGCGACCTACCATAGGATTTGTTATGTAAATAGGTATATGTTCCTTTCCATTATGAATCGCGATTGTATGGCCAACCATTGCGGGTAGAATGCTAGATGCCCGGGACCACGTTACTATTGTTTCTTTCTCCTCCTTCATATTGACCTTTTCGATTTTTGCCAATAAATGATGAGCTACAAAAGGATTCGTTTTTTTTCGTGTCACAGCTGATTACTCCTTTTTCCATTTTAAAGAGTGGCATTCTATGTCCAATATCTCGATCGAAGTATGGAGGTCAGAATAAATAGAATAATGATGAATGGAACAAAGAGAAAAATCCTTTAGCTGGATAAGGGGCGGATGTAGCCAAGTGGATCAAGGCAGTGGATTGTGAATCCACCATGCGCGGGTTCAATTCCCGTCGTTCGCCCATCGCATTATTGCAAATTCCAAAAATGCAATTTTCCATATTCCTAGTTACGTATTTACTTACGGCGACGAAGAATAAAACTATCACTATATTTTTTCCTTTTCCTAGTTCTTCTTCCAAGCGCAGGATAACCCCAAGGGGTTGTGGGTTTTTTTCTACCAATGGGGGCTTTCCCTTCACCGCCCCCATGGGGGTGGTCCACAGGGTTCATAACTACCCCTCTTACTACGGGGCGTTTACCTAGCCAACACTTAGATCCGGCTCTACCCAAACTTTTTTGGTTCACCCCAACATTACCCACTTGTCCGACTGTTGCTAAGCAATTTTGGGATACCAAACGGACCTCCCCAGATGGTAATCTTAAAGTGGCCGATTTACCCTCTTTTGCAATCAGTTTCGCTACAGCACCTGCTGCTCTAGCTAATTGCCCACCCCTTCCACGTGTGATTTCTATGTTATGTATGGCCGTGCCTAAGGGCATATCGGTTGAAGTAGATTCTTCTTTTCTCTCAAAAAACCCCTTCCCAAACTGTACAAGCTTCTTCCAAAGCATACAGCTTTCTAGATGTATATGACGATCTCTAGACAGATGGATCTTATATGAATCGTATGATGAAGTACCACATGAGTGGATATATAGGAAAGGAATCCAAATCTGCCGAATCGCTCATGTTATGATCTTCTACATCCTAGGTCTCCGCGTTCCGTCATCTGGCTTATGTTCTTCATGTAGCATTCAGATCGAATGACTCTATGAAATTACGTCGATACTTCCACATATTATGGGTAACGTAGGAGACATCCCTATTTTCCCCGGGGGGTCTTAATTACCACTGCTTAGCTTTCAATTCGCCTCTGACCATCAAATTAAATGTGAATAACCCGTCCTCCTCTCTTTGAAACAAGGGGCGCTTCCGGTTCTGTGCGTGCTTCAAACAATTTTGTCTTCTCCATATTACCATATCTCTAGAGTCAATAATTTTCTATGAGGAACTACTGAACTCAATCACTTGCTGCCGTTACTCAACAGTTTTCTGTTGAGGTCTATCCCGTAGAGGTAGTCAAATTGGATCAGTGATCGATTTCTAGGTTTCGTCGTAAACCTAATTGGTTACTTCCAATTACGTAAATCAATAGTTCAAACCGCACTCAAAGGTAGGGCATTTCCCATTGATATAGGAACTTTTGTACCAGAAACAATAGTATCTCCAATTATAGCCCCTCTGGGATGTAAAATATATCTCTTCTCACCATCCCCATAGTGTATGAGACAAATGTATGCATTTCGATTAGGGTCGTATTCTATGGTTACGATTCTACCAGATATGTCTTTTTGATTCCGTCGAAAATCGATTTTACGGTATAGGCGCTTATGACCTCCCCCTCTATGCCTTGCGGTAATGATTCCTCTGGAATTACGACCTTTACCACAACGGTGCCGTCCATGGATCAAATTATTTCGTGGATTGGATTTCACTTGCCTGTCTACGGTTCCCTTGCGTGTGCTCGGGATAGGTGTTTTGTATAAATGTTTCGCCGTATTATTAAGTATTCTCCTTTAGTTTTTTTCTCTATCTAGAAGTGGAATAGAATAACCCGGTTGAAGGGTAATGATCATACGTCTGTAATGCATTGTATGTCCCAGAATAGGTCCCATTCTTCTACCCTTTCTGGGTAGTCGATGGCTATTCACAGCTACTACCTTAACACCAAAGAAGAGTTCGACCCAATGCTTTATTTCTGTCTTAGTGAATCCCGATTCGACATTAAAAGTATATTGATTCTTTCCCAATAAACGAAGACTTTTTTCTGTAAATACTGCGTATTTGATTCCATCCATAAATCGACTTTCCCTCCTATGCTCTGAGTTCCAGTATCGATAAGAATTCGAGTTCTTATTGTTCTTATGTTATGGTATGAATATACCATACCAATTCGTTATGTATGGATGATGGATGAGATTCCATGGATAGAGAGCCAGTTCCAATAGACTTATGGAACGTTCCCGTTCGCGTGCATCCAGCAGGAATTGAACCCGCAAATTTACCAATTATGAGTTGGGCGCTTTAACCATTCAGCCATGGATGCTTAACAGGGATCATCGTACATCGTAAATAACCAATTTTCATATAGAAAGACATATCATAGAAAAATGAAATCGAAAATATTCGGAGATGGCAAATATTCGGAGATGACTATGAAAACACCTCTCTGGATCCTCGAATTGAAAGAGAGATTGAGAGGGATCAAGAATCCTAATTCTCGCTATTTGGAATGGATCCAATTCTATTGAGTCTGACTCATAGTGATCATTTCTCTTTAGCAAAGAATGACCTTGGTTATCAAAGGATTGAACAACCGGGATCCATTTACTTATGATACCTAGTTGACATTGATAACAAGGATCTAATGAATTATGAGTTTAATAGATCCTCTTTAGCAGAAAGACGTATATTCCTTGCTCATTATCAGACAATCACTTATTCCCAAACCTCGTGTGGGGCTAATCGTTTTCATTTACCATCTCATGGAAAACCCTTTTCGTTCCGCTTAGCCCTATCGGGTATTTTAGTGATAGGTTCTATAGGAACTGGACGATCCTATTTGGTCAAATACCTAACGAAAAATTCCTATTTTCCTTTCATTAAGGTACGAGGGCTTCTTATTCCACAAGAACGAAAGCACCTTTTCATTCTTTCATATACTAGGGGTTTTTACTTGGAAAAGACAATGTTCCATACTAAAGGATTCGGGTCCATAACCACGAGTTCCAGTGCACTAGATCTTGTAGCACTTAGCAACGAGGCCCTATCCATTAGTATTCCACATAAGAAATCCATTATAGAAACTAATACAATTAGATTAGCTCTTCATAGACAAACTTGGGGTTTGCGAGCCAAGGTAAGACCGGCTCGGGATCATGGGACCCTTTTCTATCAGATAGGAGGGGCTCTTGTACAAAATAGACTTCTAAGTAATAACCCCATAGAATCTATCTATATAAAGAGGCAATCGTGTCAGGAAGCGGGTTTTTCTTTGGCCAAAGGGTACTTCGAACTTGGAACGAGCATGAAGAGATTAACGAGACTTCTTTCTCTTTTGAGTTTTTCTGGCGGACCGGTCGCGCAAGATCTTTGGTCTTCCCCCGGAACCGATGAAAAAAAGTGGGTCGCTTCTTATGGACTCGCTCAGAATGATTCTTCTCTATCTATAGTTCATGGCCTATTAGAAGTAGAAGGTGCTCTGGTGCAATCCTTACCGACAGAAAAAGATTGCAGTCAGGTTGATAATAATTGAGTGCCATTACTTCGTCGGTCCGAACCAAGGAATCCGTTAGAAATGTTTTGAAATGGATATTGTTCTCTCTTTGATCAGGGATTGCTATATGAAAAGAAGTGGAGTTTGAAAAAGGGAACGGAATGGTCAAACCGGAACTGCTAGAGGAACGAATTTTCAATAGCATAACTTGGGCTCCTAGAATATGGCGCCCTTGGGACAATCTATTTGATTGCAGGGTTTTGTTCCGAAGCAAAGATATCCGCGGAGGCCGGTTCGTTCGTCCTATTCTGATATTCAGGACCAAGAGGTACTGGATTCTCTTTCGGATAGGCCCTGAAAGGAGAAGAAAGGCTGAAATGCCAACGGATCTCTGTCTATTCTCTAATTCACCCGATCCGATAGTACCCGTTTTTGGAACGTCCAGTGCCAAAGTCACTGAATGGGTAAGTCACCAATCCAATCCCTTTGACAAATCGGGTGTCATATTAGATATCATATTCTATATATATAGAAATATCATAGAATAGACATATAGAATTTTTGGTCGGGAAATTCGAATGAATCATTGAGTGAAAAAGGAGCAAAGAATGACAAAAGACGAGACTCTACTAGTCTTCACTCTTGTGGTTTCCTCGGTTTCTGTTTTCTTATTCGGGATCTTGCTTTTCATGGTTCTCATCTCTGCAACTCGCGATTTTCGCGAG